GGAACTAGCGCAATTCGCAGAGTTAGAAGCCTTTGCACAATTTGCTTCTGATCTCGATAAAGCTACTCAGAATCAATTGGCAAGAGGTCAACGATTACGTGAGTTGCTTAAACAATCCCAATCAGACCCTCTCACGGTGGAAGAGCAGATAGCTACTATTTATACCGGAGCGAATGGATATCTTGATCCGTTAGAAATTGGACAGGTAAAGAAATTTCTTGTTCAGTTACGTACTTACTTAAAAAAGAATAAACCTCAATTCCAAGAAATTATATCTTCTACCAAGACATTCACCGAGCAAGCAGAAGCCGTTTTGAAGGAAGCTATTCAGGAACAGATCAAACAATTTCTACTTCAGGAACAACCATAAATTTATCATACTTATTCTTAGCATGAGAGTAATCATTGAGAAAAATTTATGATTTGAATCATTCAAAAAGGGTTTCTTAGTATAGACATTTAACAAAATAGATGGAAAAAAATTGCGTCCAATAGGATTTGAACCTATACCAAAGGTTTAGAAGACCTCTGTCCTATCCATTAGACAATGGACGCTTTTCATTTCTATTTTCTTCTTTCGTATTCTTACTTTACTCTTGCTCAAATAAAAAACGATTATACGGAAAATATATCTTTTCGGGAAAAAAAGGATGCATATCCAAATTGATGACGTATGTATAATAAAGAATATGGAGCGGGTAGCGGGAATCGAACCCGCATCGTTAGCTTGGAAGGCTAGGGGTTATAGTCGACGTTGGTTGATCATTTTTAGCGTCTCTAATTCAAAACCGAACATGAAATTTTGGTTTCATTCGGCTCCTTTATGGAAGGTCCATGTATTTCCAGAGAAAAAATGAGATCCATAATATCTATGTCAGCTTTTCTGTATGAATGCATCTAAAGCTTACCCGCTTTCTAGATGATCCCTCTAGAGGAGAGAGATTATACCAAATCTATCTAGTCTAGTTACTTCGTTCCCTATTTTAACTCCTAGGATCCTCAGGAAAAGAATTAGGTTTCCACCGAGCTGAAACAATATGCTGATGGTTCTAGTAAACCAAAACTATCGTTTTTTAGCTATTTGGCTTCAATTTCCTTTTACAACACAAAAATGGAAGATCCAGTTACGATTGGAAATATACTTTTGTATCTTCATCCATAGATCCTTTACCTATACTTATTCAATTGGAATAGTTAATCCAATTCAAAAAAATTATGCTTCGCGACTCCATATCTATAATCCAACTTTTTGATGCAATTTATAATTGGCCTTTGGATACATACAAATCGTGAGAACGTATATTTTTCCTCAAATATGCTATTGAGAAGAAAAGGATTAAACCTTTTTAAGAAATAAAGTTTTTGATCGGAGTTTGAAAAAAAAACCGATGGACCCCTTAACTATTTAAGTTGTTAATAGAACGAATCACACTTTTACCACTAAACTATACCCGCTACATATTCATTATTGTATATGAATGGACCATTTGTCGAACAAAAAAAGTTAAGCTTTTCATTTGCTGGGAAGTCATTACTAAACTAATAGTTCCCGCCTGAAGGGGTGATTGAAGCTAGACTATAAAAATTATAAATTCTGTATACACGAACCCCCCCTTTTTCACCTTCTTTTCAACTGCCGGTGCCAGATCTTATGAATTCGGGTCAATTGAATCTCAACTGTTCAAATAAAGTTTGTCTCTTGAAGAAGTAAATGAGTTATATTGAGTTCTATTCTATTAGAATATAAATATTTTGAATATTTCAAATTGTTAAATGTAATTTAATATTGTTTAATGTATTTATATATATATATATAATATATGTTATCATATGTCTTCTTTTATTCCTTACTTGACAACAGTAAGAAATTAAGTAATAAACTGAGAAAAAGAAAAAAAGAATAATCAATGGAATAAAAGAAGAAATGTCCCGGCCAGTACTTAAGCAGATCAGGCCGGGAGAATAAACCTTTCATATAAAATCAAAGAACTAAGATATTCTTTCTATTGAGGAGATCCATTTTGAGTCATTATCTATATTGAATTCCTGATCAATTGCTTTTTTCTATCTTTTTCTTATTTTTCTTATATTTCTTATACATATTTTTACATATTTTATTATACATAATATATTTATACTATAATAAATATATACCTCTTAGTATAAATATATACCTTTACTTTTATTTTATTTAAATTATTTTATCTAAATATTAAATACTTTGTTTAAGTTTAAATTTTAATAGCTATTTTAAAAATTTCTATTATTTATTAGAATGTTTTAGAATATTTTGAATTTCTATATTAATAATATAATAATATTTTTTTTATTAAAATAGAATAATATAATAAAAATAATAATAATAAAGTTAAATAAGATTAAATAAATAAAAATCAAATGAAAAAAGAAAATAAAGAGAAGAAGGTGGATTTTTATCAATCTTTATTTCACGTGTTACATCACATAACAAATTTGCAATTTTGAATTAGGAGAGATGGCTGAGTGGACTAAAGCGGCGGATTGCTAATCCGTTGTACGAATTATTTGTACCGAGGGTTCGAATCCCTCTCTTTCCGCTTTCTCTGATCACTTGGTATTTTCGAATTCGAAAAGATTCTCATCCCTTGATTTTATCATAGTTAAATGTATGAAACAAATAAGATTATTAAGAATTAATTTAGAAAAAAGCAAAAAAAACTAGAAATTTTTTATTCCTCACGTCCAGGATTGCGTCCTGGATCATTAGATAAGAATCCAAAGATAAAAAGGGAAACAAAGAATATCACTACTGTGTAAACAAAGAGTTTGAGAGTAAGCATTACACAATCTCCAAGATCGTTTTTTTTGAAAAAGGGGAATAGATTGCCTATTTTTTACCACATATACCATTTTTTTTGTTTTGACACCCCAAAAAATGAAAAATAAAACGAATTTATTTGTAATAAGATTTTGATTCATTCGTTACCCGAAATTTCTTGTCATATCAATAATTAGGTACTCCACAATACCTAATAGCCCATACTCACCGGAAGGTCAGAACGGGGAAAAGGCTGATCCAAATTCATCGCTGCGGTTATTCATTCAATATACAAGAATTTCTATTTTTGAATCGAGGGTTCGTAATGTAAGACTTATCTGATCTTATCAATTTTTAGAATTTTTTTATCGAATACATCATCAATTTAGCAGAGTATTAAAGATTTCATCGAAAACTTACAGCGGCTTGCCAAACAAAGGCTAAGAGAAAAAAGAGTATGGGTATGACAGGCATAACATCTACGATTGGATTGAAAATGGCATAAGCTTCGGGCAATTTGGCGAATAAAAAACTACTCGAATAAAGGACAGAATTAAGACAGATACCGATTAAACTAAAGATATTAAGCATAACAAGCATTTCGTTCTTGTGGATTAGATAATTTTGAGTTATTTTTATAAGGGAAAAATGAAAAAGGCAGATCAAGAAATCCTTCTTTTTCTTCGGTTCGGACTTTCCCAAATAAAAAATCCCTCCCCCCATTATCATTCTAAAATGAGAATATAAGGAATTCAACTTTCATACAATATCTTAATTGAATTCTATGTAATGATCAATGAATTTTTTTGATTCTATATCTACATGTCTTGAATCCTAGCAACAAAATATCCCATATGTTTTTGTGTATTTGGGTTGGGATTGACGAATAACCAATACCAATATTAGTGTTGATTAATATCGAATAGAAATCAAAATGGGGCGTGGCCAAGCGGTAAGGCAGCGGGTTTTGGTCCCGTTATTCGGAGGTTCGAATCCTTCCGTCCCAGATCGTTTTTCATGAAACGAAAGATGGGATCACACTGCATTCCACATGAAACAATAATTTGTTAAAGGGAAAAATCTTTTCTTATTAATTTTCAGAATGGTTCTAAGAATCATATCTGAGAATTCGTTTGGTTTCTCACAAACGGAATCAAGTGTCAAATGTAGGTAAAATTGAATATCTTTATTTTCATTCAATTCATATGATAGAATATGGGGTTAAATTTTAAAAATTTGATCCTTGCTGACCCTTATCCGGATAAATACTTATTTATCCGTAGATAGAAATATTATATACCGGTTGAACCAATGACTATTCATGATTTTATATTGAATCAATTCCATACCGCTTTGAAATTTCAATTAGAGGAATGTTATGGTAAAACTTCGTTTGAAACGATGTGGTAGAAAGCAACGTGCGACTTGAAGGACATGGTCGGCTGTGGATTTTTACATCCGCCATCTTCTATAGTAATGAAGATGCTCTTGTCTCGACATAGTTTGTTCTGTTCTGCCCGGAACCTAATTTGTGTTGGGTTATAAGTAAATAGTACATGATGAAGCTCGAGAAGAAAAGATTGATTCATTTTTCAAGGGAAAGAATCTAGGGTTAGTGAAAATCAATAAGTTAGACCAACTCTGTAAGTATATCCTCACTATATATAAATTCTAAATCGAAAGGTTCAAATTCAGAACAAGTTTGAAAAGTCAAATTTTTTGAAATTGGTAAAACTATTTCGATGAAAAGTGTATCACAAGGGAATCAATCATTCGTATTCTATTTATATAGAAAGAAATAACAAAAAAAGGTATGTTGCTGCCATTTTGAAAGGAATAAGGATCCCCGAGGTAATGTCTAAACCCAATGATTTCACAAAGCAAGGATAAAGGATTCCGAAACAAGGAAACACTATTTTCAATTGTCTCAACAATTGGATCAGACTGAGGAATAAAAATAGATTCGAAATGAGACAAACAAAAGAGTTTAGAGACGGCTCAATAAATGTCTAAGGATTTTCTTGTCAGAATTACCCAACTTGAGTTATGAGTATGAATGAGATTTCTTCCTTTTTCTGTAAGGAAGAATAAAAAAGTACTCAATTCAAATTATAGTAAAATTCATGATTTTATGGATCCACTTGCTATTATATACAGAAATTGGAATCATTTTTCTCGAGCCGTATGAGGAAAAAACCTCCTATACGTTTCTAGGGGGGGCATTGTTTATTTACATCTATCCCAATGAGCCATCTATCGAATCGTTGCAATTGATGTTCGATTCCGAAGAGAAGGAAGAGATCTTCGAAAAGTAGGTTTTTACGATCCGATAAAGAATCAAACTTATTTAAATGTTCCTGCTATTCTATATTTCCTTGAAAAAGGTGCTCAACCTACAGGAACTGTTTATGATATTTTAAAGAAGGCAGAATTCTTTAAAGAAAGAACTTTGAGTTAATTAAAGGAAAAAACAAAATTATTAAATAAATAAAATAAAGTAGGGAAGGGTAACTAGTATCTATCCTTGTGTAATTATTTCTATTTACACACCATTTTCCTTTTTCTTGCTTTATTCATATTTTGGTGGGGGAATTGAATTTAACAACAAGCAAGGGGTTAAGCTTGCTTATCGTACTTTTATTTATTGAATAAACCGGGGATTTTTTATTTATCTTTTCCTTAATTTTTCCCATTCCAATTTCTTATTTATGTTGTGCCAATCCAACACAAGTCTTTATTTTATTTACTTGATTTACTTTCTCAACATTGCTTTTATATTGACAATGGTGTATCGAACAAATATAATTCGATCGTAGATAAATAGGGCTGTTTATTCCCACCCCATATTGGTTTTTTTTGTTTCCTTCACTCAAATGATGGGTTTGCCTTGCTGCATTTACTCTCATACAAGATGTATTTTCTTAGGGAAAATAAAAAAAGAATTTGATAAAAAATGGGTGGTCTGTCATAATTTTTACATTTCGATTAGGAATATTTTTAATCCGATCTGCTAATTTTAGTATTTTGTGTTTCTAATTGATCAGAAAATCCTTCTTTTCGATGTGTTGCTAGTTCAATGTTTTGATAGGGTCGTGCAGTGCAATTCAATTGATTTTTATATTTTGATCGTATCTACATATCCTATTTATCCGGGTTGCTAACTCAACGGTAGAGTACTCGGCTTTTAAGTGCGACTATGATCTTTTACACATTTGGATGAAGCAACGAATTCGTACAGACTATTGGTATAGTCTATAAGACCACGACTGATCCTCAAGGGTAATGAATGGAAAAAACAGCATGTCGTAATAAAATCAATTTATTATTTTATTAGATTTTCTATTTTATTAATTTATTTAATTTGAAATGAAAGTCAAAGTTAAAGTAGAACTTTGAGTTTATCCTTACCGAATCATTACAGTTCCAAAAGATTGTTTTTATTTTTGGAAGGGGACAAAAGGAATTCACATTTACAGTTGGGTCTAGTGAATAAATGGATAGAGCTCTATGGCTCCAATTCTGGTAAAATAAAAAGCAACGAGCTTATGTTCTTAATTGGAATGATTACCCGATCTAATTAGACGTTAAAAATGAATTAGTGCCTAATTTGGGAAAGAGTGGGTTCTCCTGTGAGTGAACCATTGATTTTTTCTTTTTTTTTTCAGAATCCTAATTATTCCTTATTATGGATTGTAGACGGATGTGTAGAAGAAACAGTATATTGATAAAGAGAATTTATTCCAAAGTCAAAAGAGCGATTGGGTTGCAAAAATAAAGGATTTTTTCTCCTGTTGTAATTATAACGAACATAAACCAATTGGATAGAAAAGGAAGGTAAAAAGATCTGTTGATTGGACTCCCTCTTTCTTTTCCGGGGTATATATTTTTTTCTTACTATACTATATACATAATACAATACATAATACCCTGTTCTGACCATATTGCACTATGTATGTATCATTTGATAAACCAAGAAAAACCTCCTGCCTCTGGCTCAAGTAGAAATGTAAATGGAAGAATTACAAGGATATTTAGAAAAAGATAGATCTCGGCAACAACACTTCCTATATCCGTTTCTTTTTCAGGAGTATATTTATGCGTTTGCTCATGATCATGGTTTAAACGATTCAATTTTTTACGAACCCGTGGAAATTATTGGTTATGACAATAAATCTAGTTCAGTACTTGTGAAACGTTTAATTATTCGAATGTATCAACAGAATTTTTTAATTAATTCGGTTAATTATTCTAACCAAAATCGATTCGTTGGACACAACAATTATTTTTATTCTCTTTTTTTTTCTCAGATGATATCAGAAGGTTTTGCGGTCATTGTGGAAATTCCATTCTCGCTGCGATTAGTATCT